ACATTATATGATAGTGAAATCTGATAATAGTGACATCCTCCAATTTGTATTGAAAAAACAAAGAAGGGGGAAAGTAAAATAGCCTTCTTCACAATATATATACTATGATTTAGGAGTGCAGTACAAGAACTTCCCGACATCTGGTAGAAAAATAATATAACTAAGCAAAAGACTTCTCGTAAGTTTTTTGCTCCTACATAACATAATTGCCAAGAAGAATTTTGTTCTTTTTACAAACTTGATGTTGATAAATCCGCGGATCTAGAAATTCATTTCGGACAGATCTAGAAATTCATTTCGGACAATTGGACCTTCTCAAACTGTTTCTTTTTAAGAACCAAAAATATTTGTGCCAAAACAAGAGATGCCAAAAAGAACAAAAGGCCTTCGACACGTAATGGATCTTGAAGTACTATTTCTGCATCTGCCTGACCAAACCCACCTACATTAGGATTACTTGTTAATGGTTGATCAAGTTTGATAGATTGGCCCTCTGAAACACGAAGTTCTGGTCCTGGAGGGATAATATCAACCACTTCACGCCCATTCGATGCATCTGTTATGGTTATTTCGTATCCCCCTTTTTCTTTTCGTATGATTTTGCTTACTAGACCCGCAGCTGTAGCATTATAAACTGTATTGTTACTTTTGTTCCCGTCGGGATAAATCTGACCCCTCCCCCTGTTACCACCTACATATATTGGATATTTTAAGAAGTGAGCATCTTTATTAGTCGCAGGGTTCGGAGAAAGAATAGGAAAAGTGATTTCACTATATTTCTGACCAGGAACTGGCCCTATCACAAGAATATTTTTTTTAGTGGGTCGGTAGGTCTGAAAAGACAGCTTGCCTATCTTTTCTTTCATCTCGGGCGAAATACGATTGGGGGGGGCTAATTCAAACCCCTCTGGTAAAATAAGAACGGCTCCCACATTCAAAGACCCCTTTTTACCATTAGCAAGAACTTGTTTCAGTTGCATATCATATGGAATTCTAACAACTGCTTCAAATACAGTATCAGGGAGTACCGCCTGTGGAACCTCAATATCCACGGGCTTATTAGCTAAATGGCAATTGGCGCATACAATACGACCAGTTGCTTCTCGTGGATTTTCAAAACCCTGCTGCGCAAAAACGGGATATGCATTTGAAATTGATGCCCGAGTTATTATATATATCATGAAGGATACGGAAATGAATCGAGTAATCTCTCCCTTTAACAAAGAAAAGGTATTTCTAATTTGCATAGTCCAATCGTTGATCCCGAAAATTTCTACAATAAAATTAGGTAGGTCACTAATAGAGTTCCCTATCCGCGATTCTGCTATTTAATGAAATAATTTGACTGGAATATAGGATTCCTGGAATCTGGGAGGGATCCTCTGGGCGTGTATAAAAAGTAAGGTAAGTACGGCTTTTAATGCTTTGCTTATGTACAAAATAAGAAATATTCTAATTGGATCATTGAATCGCTTTTCACTCAGTCATTGAATGATAAATCACTACAAGTGACGGAGATACACGATTTAAATAAGAAAAAAGCCAATATTTAAAAAATGTATCTAGAATGACTGGAAAAGTCGAAACAAGAACAGATAGAATAATATCATTATCATTATGAGCAAATCCAAAATCGTTGTAGGCATAGCCAATCAGTAGTTCCCAACCGCGGGGCGAATGGAATCCGATACATAAATCAGTTACGAAAAGAATCGAAAAGGCTTTTATTGTGTCGCTTAAATTATATAGGAATTCTTGAACCCAAGAGTTAAGAATAAAAAGTTCTTCATTACACAGAATCGAATAACCACTTAGAAGAACGAAGCAGATTGTATTTGTGGAGAAGTAAAAAATCGTATGGATATGATCCTCATCATGCATCTTGATTAATTGGATTGTTTCTTTCTGGAGCCCTAGACGAAGCTTTTCTAGACGTCTTTCCGGAAATTCCTTTATCATTTCGTCCAAGAGGAATAATTCCTCTAATTCTATGAATTTTTCTAGAATAGTCTTTTCTTGAATATCATTCAAAAAGGTTTCGGATTGACTAGTATTCCACCAATTAGTAACCCAGGATTCCAGACTTTTATTAAATGAGAGAGGGATCCACCAGGGCAAAAATACTACAAATACTATAGATGAAAGATATCTAAGGGGAATGGATGCGTTCTTTTTTGTCATTTTTTCATCTGTGAATTGTTAATGAACCCACCTAATTCGTTGATTCTATGCGATCTAATATTTCTATCAAGCATGAGTTCTATTACAAGGTATCGCGCCTATAAATCTAGTCTCTTTTTTTCCTTTTAGTTGTGATTTGGCGGTTAGTCCTTGAACCTAGTGTAGAAAAACTACAGAAATCGAAGAAGAATCCACTTTGAATTCTTCATTCGAATTTGAATTTGAATCAAGAAATAATAAAAAACAATATTGTTTCCGGATATCTCAATTGATCCAAGATTCGAAGCGATTCCCCCTTTCGATGAATGCCCGAAAGATTCAAATTCAAATAATGAATATTATTTGAATTTCGAAATGAAAGAACTTTTTTCTATTAGAAATGAAACTCTCGGATATTTCGAAAAAAAAAAAAAAAGAAAAATATTCTTGAGGGTTTCCTACTGCTGAGAAAGCATTTATTCTTCAGTTCATTTTTCAAAATCCTTCAATTGGTACACGCAAGAAATAGGCCAATTCCGCAGCCTTTTGCTCAATTTCTCGTGGAGTCAAATTCTCATCAGTACGATTCAAGGGAATAGCCCCCAAGCCTCTGCTTTCTATATAAAGGACACGACGAGCATAAATACCCTCTTTAACTTCTATTCTGATGGACTGAATATCTTTCATAAGGAATCGTAGAAAGATGCGGCGATTTTTTCCAGGAAATCCCCAACGAAAAATACACACTATTCCCTCTTTTGTATCAAATCGATCATAACCGCTACCTACATTCCATGTAATTGTGCACCACAAATAGGAACTAATAAAGAGACCCGCGATCCCGTAGAAAGACATCACGACCCCCTGTGGAAAAAAATTGATTTGCTGAGACGGAAATAAAGATAGCAAATTCCTAGCAAGATAACTAGAAATTCCAACCACTAAGAATCCTAATGAACCTAAAAAAAGGATAAAGGCCCAGCAGAAATTGCTTGTTTTGCGAGAGCCTGCTATAAATTCTATCCATATATATTCTGATCGCCAACTCATACATACTAGCTCCAGTTGCATTTTATTGGAATTGGGGAAATAACCAAAAGAAAATCAATTTGAGTTTACTTTTTGTGTTTCCGAAGTAACTCTCATCAACTAGTACTATTTTGATGTGAACTCTTAGCAGTAATTCATCGAATTGGTTAGATCTAATAAAATCAGAGCATCCCCGTCATATGATTCCCTATAGATCGGTATATACATATATATACATTGACTTTCATTGCAGACATGAGTTCGGATCACAGCCTATTGTTGAAAATAGATAGAATTAATTTACCTATATATCATGTTTACACATGCATAAGAGCTCTTTCATTTATGTTCGAAGAAAGCTACCTCTTACTCTTAGTCTTATACACTATTCCACTAAATGGATATCCGTCATCGCTAAGTCTTGAAAAAAAAAAAAAAAACTAGCTGAGATTTGACCTTGATCCGATCGGATTTAAAAAATCTTATTTTTTTCAAGATAAAGAAATAAAGAAGCCATTGCCATTGCCGGAAATGCTAGGCCCACTAAAGGCACAAAAATAGAGGGAAAGCTGTTGAGAATTGTCATAGAAAGGGTACCTCGATTTAATATTTGTACCTGTTATTGGTATAAAGATATCCTATAATAATTAGAATTCATATTCTAATTATTACCATATTAGAATTCGTATAATTTGTATATAAATGTATATTAAGTATACTTATAGAATTGTACTTAAGTATACTAAATGAGTATATATACTAAGCGCAAGGAATGTAGAACTAAATAAACGGACCTATTCATCTTTCTACATGAAATATATGTATGATAATCCATTTTCGTTATTATTATTACTTATTTTTCTTCTTCTGTTGCTCTTAGCTTCGGATTTATTTTTGAATATCTAATTTCTTACAAATTACCGAAGGATTCGTTAGAATCCGATCCAACAGCAGGGATTCCTAGGAAAAAGGTCCTTTTTAGGAGATTAGGAGATATAGAAAGATGCAAGATTTTATATTTTCTCTATTTGATAGACATACGCAAGAGGGGAACATTAAATTCGTTTTATTTGCCCTGCCCCCTAATTAATTCTAAGAAAGAATGCTTTTTTTATGTTGTTTTGTTGAGAGAGGTTTACTGATTACTAATCCGTCCTATCGGTAAAAAAAAAAAAAGAATTATCTGCATGCTTCTTTCTACAATGAAATCTTATGTCACCAAAGCAAAATCCATTCTTAGAAAAATGCATTCTTCGGATTTTGTTTTATTTTGATTCGGATAAACTAACTAACAAATTGTTAATTGTTCGCCACAAAAAAAAATTTCACTTAAGAACTCTACTGGAGTTAATTTTGATTCAAAGGAAAAAGGGCGTGGAACTGAAATAACTCGTTCAGAACACCTTTTAAAGGATTACGTGGTACGATTGGATCGAATAAGCCCTTATGGAATAAAAATTCAGCCGCTTGTGAACCTTCAGGTACTGTCTTATTCAATGTTTGTTCAATTACTCTTTTACCCGCAAATGCAATATAGGCATTAGGTTCAGCAATAATGATATCCCCCAACATACCAAAACTAGCTGTCACTCCACCAGTAGTAGGAGATGTAAGAATTGATACATAGAATAACTTTTTATTTGATTGATAATCATATAAAGCAGAAGATATTTTAGCCATTTGCATCAAGCTCAAACTTCCTTCTTGCATGCGTGCTCCCCCGGAAGCACACACTAGAAGAAGAGGTAAAAATTGATTGGCAGCATACTCGATCAAACGGGTGATTTTCTCGCCTACTACGGATCCCATAC